CAATGGATACCACCAACAGTTAGAATTTTCTTTAATAGAGATTAGATTGTATATTCCTAATTGGAATTGAATTGCTGTGGTACATAAAATATTGGAAATAGTAGCCAAGGCATAACAATATCCCCTCGATCCATTTATGATACATGAATGGGAGAAAAATCCAGATTAAGCTCCTTTACCTTAGGTCGATTTACTCCCCCAAAAAGGGGCTAAATTCCCCGAACCCTTGTTTTTTGTTATTTTAGTTAGGTTCAAGTCTGGCGGGAATAATATTCTACGACTAGCAACTCATTTATTTTCAAACCGACCCACTTACTATCTATTATTTGATTGACTGATCCTTTATATTGGGATGAGTGAAGAGTCAAATGTTTTGGCAATTCCTCATGGGGGGATGAATCAAGATAATTTTGAATCAGAGCTCTGGATTTTTGTTCATCCCTTGTAGTAATAATATCTCGGGCTTTGCATCGATAACTTGGTATATCTACTATATGACCATTAACCAAAATATGCCTATGGTTAACTAATTGTCGGGCTCCAGGAATGGTCGAAGCCATACCTAATCGAAAAAGGATGTTATCCAAACGCATTTCAAGTAATTGTAGTAAAACCTGGCCTGTTGACCCTTTGGCTTTTCCAGCGATATGAACGTATTTAAGTAATTGTCTCTCTGTCAGACCATAATGAAAACGCAATTTTTGTTTTTCTTCTAGACGAATACGATATTGAGATCTTTTTCCGAAGCGCGATTGATTTCTAAGATCACTTCCGGGTGTCGGCCTTTTACTAGTAAGTCCCGGTAAAACACCCAGCCGGCGTATTTTTTTGAAACGAGGCCCTCGGTAACGAGACATAAAGACTCCTTATTTTATTGAAAAAAAATTATTACAGAATAAACCTAAATTAAGACTGAACTAAACCATAAACGAAGCTAAATCTACTGATGTATTGATGTATTACAAAGAAGAATGAGATGAATTGTATCAATCAATATCCAATTTTGTATATATATAAGAAGTTATATATACTTTTTCTGATTTGTTTGGTAGAGATCTAATTGCTCCAATCCATTTTTTATTCATAGTTGGAAGTTCTTACGCCATAATGGATCAGTGATTCTTTCCTTGGAGAGGGGGTAAGAAGTCTTTTCAATATTCCTTCAAGGAGGCCTTATTAATTATGATTAATTATGTAATATAAAAGTAAAAAAAAAAAAAAGAACAAATAGACAAAGCCGGCTATCGGAATCGAACCGATGACCATCGCATTACAAATGCGATGCTCTAACCTCTGAGCTAAGCGGGCTCGCATAAAATAAATTGTGCATAGGACTTTAGTAAACTACTTTAGCTATTGCATATTAATAATTCATTATAGTATAATGAATCTACTATTATGTAACATAAAGAAAATATAATATGTAACATAAAGAATATATAATAGTTCTAACTATATAACAATAACAATCAATTTCAATTGAAATACTATTATTATTTCTAAATTTAGAATAGAATGATTAGTTATAGTACTTAAAATTATAGTAGAATAACTCTCTATTCTAATTTTATTATACAATATACAAGGGCGACCCTAAGGAAAAGATAAGGATAAAGATTAAGTAAGGATACAATCCAGATTAAATAGAATGATATTGAGACATTCCTCTGTGTTCATTCAAAAGGGCGGGGGATAAGGCGAAAAAAGAATCGACCGTTTGAGTATTCCAAATATCGAGGTAAAAAAAAGAGTAAGAGACGCATATATATGGGGTATATATCCATCCATATTGAATTGCGGATACATCAATGATAGAATCATTTTTGATTGGACTAAATACAAAAAAGGTCCTCCGATATCTGAAAGAAAATAGACAAGAAATCAAACAAATAGGAGGAGACAGAGACACTTTTTCTATATAGAAATCCATATCTTGCATATCTAAAGAATTCAACGTAAACGGTTCCAGAATAAATGAACATAAAGAAAGGGACGGCATCCCAACGAGATCCTAGTCTCAAAACAAAAAAGAGGGGATATGGCGAAATTGGTAGACGCTACGGACTTGATTGGATTGAGCCTTGGTATGGAAACATACTAAGTGATAACTTTCAAATTCAGAGAAACCCTGGAATTAAAAATGGGCAATCCTGAGCCAAATCCTGTTTTTAGAAAACAAATCAAAATCAAATAAAGGGTTCAGAAAGCAAGAATAAAAAAGGATAGGTGCAGAGACTCAATGGAAGCTGTTCTAACGAATAGAGTTGACTGCGTTGATCGAGGAATCCTTCTATTTAAACTCTAGAAAGGATGAACCCATATACGTACATATACGTAATAAAATATCAAAGAAAGATTCATATATGTTATATGCAAAATTGAAGAATTCTTGTGAATCGATTCTAAGTTTAAGGAAGAATCGAATATTCACTGATCAAATCAGTCACTCCATAGTCTGATAGATCTTTTAAAGAACTAACTAATTGGACGAGAATAAAGA